TAATGAAATTCCTTGATTGGCTCTTCCCAGAGGAATGATCTATTTTATTTGATTGATGGATCCAATATTTATAATAAATTAAAAAAGAGAGTGTTCTTATTCGAACCGCCTTGTGATCTTCAACCAATTATGTGCTTCAATATAATTACCTGGAGTAAGCGCTATAGCTTGTTTCCAATATTCAGCAGCTTGATCGGACCAAGCCTCCGCAATTTCAGAATCTCCCTGTCGAATGGCCTGTTCTCCCCGGCCGGAATAGGTGGGTCAATTCCTTCCCTTAGAACCGTACTTGAGAGTTTCCTACCTCATACGGCTCAGCAATCAATTCTTTTGGTGTCCCATCTTAATCTACCATATCTAACTGAATAAGATTTCTCGTAAATCTATCCCATTTTTTTTTCTCGGGTTAACCAGAAGAGGTTAATTACATGAGTTTCAAACTCTAATTTTGATCAATAATCAGTTTTATCTTTTCTCCCACCTTCAGAAGAACATAGGTATCTACCCCTATCGTTAGAATTTTCTGAAAGGTAACTATCTCGGTTTCATATAGAAATTCATATAGAATCTTTGAAAAGGACTTTCCTCCAGAAGAAAGAAAGGACTTACTATCTTTGGGATCTGATGCTACACCGCTGCTCAATACCTTAGTAGATCGACTCTATTACATAAGTTGATTCCTAACTTTTATCTCATATCATGACATAAGTAAGCAGTTCTTATTGTATCGGCTCCCAAACCTCGCTAATTGATCTTTACGGTGCTTCCTCCATCAATTAGATCCTTTATCCATAGAATCTAGTATATAGGCCATACCTATTTCTTCATATTTCGGCTCGTATGAAGTCTCTTTCTTTGCTACAGCTGATAAAAATCGTTGCTTTGGACGATGCATATGTAGAAAGCCTATTTTGTTTCTAGTATTTACTAGAAGATTTGATCTTTCTTTCCTTCTTTCTATAGTGAAGATAGTCGCACGTAATGACAGATCACAGCCATATTATTAAAAGCTTGTGGTAAGAATGGGTTTCGTTCGAGTGCCCGGAAATAATATTCCAAAGCCTTCGTATGTTCTCCGTTGCTTGTGTGGATAAGGCCTATGTTATAGAGTATATAACTTCGATCATAGGGATCAATTTCTGGTCGCGTAGCTTCATAATAATTTTGTAAAGCTTCCGCATAATTTCCTTCGGATTGAGCCGACATCCGTTACGGTCGTTCATTCTATTCAAAGAATCTCCGTTCCAGAACCGTACGTGAGATTTTCATTTCATACGGCTCCTCCCTTCTGTGCATAGTAATAAGGGAAATAATCCATGGAATCAAAAAAGATTGAAATATTTTTATTATGAACTGACAGGGGCTGGTGTTTTTACAAGAAATCTCTAGCCATCCTTCCTGCAAGAGGTCTGTCTTTTCTTAACACCAAGCGTGTTGGTGCTAGATAGAAATGGTAACTCCAACAATTTCTTTGTCCTCAACGCCCTCTATTTCCAGGAATTAGTCACTTCAACGATCTTCGATGGTTATACGGGTATCCAAAGTACGAACGAGATGGATGTTTGTTGTCCCAACCATTCTTGTTAGTCCCGATCCCGATAAGGAAAAGGAGTAATTTATAACAAAGTTTTCGTGTTGTTGATTCCTAGGTGTAGTGCTTCTTCCCCTATGCGGCCTATTGGTACTAGTGAAGTAGTATTCACCTGCAATACAGAACCTATAGGTTAACCTTTCGCTCAATACTAGAATCGACAATTGAAGCATCTGAGGCTGCATCAATCGGGGATACACGACAGAAGGAATTGTTCTATCTCCAAACTAACTTCACCTTCATCAAGCGTAGGTTTATTTCAAGAATCTTTTTTCTTTGTATCCCGAATCATGTCTCTTTCTCATAAGACTGAGGGCGGTAAATAAATAAAAAAAAAAAAGAATCAAATCGCACCATCTCTGTAATAGGTAAATGCCTCCTTTTCTCCTGAAGTTGTCGGAATTATTCGTAATAAGATATTGGCTACAATTGAAGAGGTCTTATCAATAAAATTTCCATTTATTCGAGATCTAGGCATAGTTAACAGTCCATTCGATAATTCTTCTCATTCCCCCTCGAGGGAAAATGATCCCACAAACAAAGGAATTGTACAGTACGAAATCACATAAAAACAAACAGACTCATTCTAAAAAAAAAAAAGGATGTGGACCTTCCACTCAAATTGTCCCTTTTGGACAGGGATAGATAGGAAATATTTGAATCCGATTGGATTTCATTCAAATTGAGTAGTATACCAATTATTACTATTTTATCTAAGTTGAGGAATCAAGGAATTTTTCCTACGGATTCTGAGAACTAGAGAAGTTTTTTTTTATCCCTCGAGCCTACGGAAGATCTTTCTTTGACGAAAAGTTTTCTATTTAGAATTTAATTGATCGGTCGTACCTGTATTGCAATAATATGAATGACTCGCTATTCACTCGGTTTCTGGGTCATAATCATAAAATTATGTAGGAGAGATGGCCGAGTGGTTCAAGGCGTAGCATTGGAACTGCTATGTAGACTTTTGTTTACCGAGGGTTCGAATCCCTCTCTTTCCGTACCTTCACCTAATTCACCAACGTTACCAACCGCAATGTATCAAATAACAATTGATACCATTATTCCAACAGTAAGACCTTTATTTGATAGAGATTCTTCCTAATTACTGTGGTATGGAAAATGCCGGAAAGAGTGGAAAAGAATGAAAATCTCACTGCTGATCCATTTGTGATACGTGAGTGGGAGAAAAATCCGGATCAAACCCCTTATTTACTTGACTTTGGCGAAAAAGGGGGGGCAAAATTGTCCGAAGCTTTGTTATTTTAGTTAGGTTCAAGTCTGACGAGAATAATATTCTACGACTAGCAACTCATTGATTTTCAAACCGATCCATTTACTATCTATTATTTGATTTACTAATCCTTTATATTGGGATGAGTGAAAAGTCAAATGTTTTGCCAATTCCTCGTGGGGGGATGAATCAATATAATTTTGAATCAAAGCTCTGGATCTTTGTTCATCTCTCGTAGTAATAATATCTCGGGGTTTGCAGCGATAACTTGGGATATCTACTATACGACCATTAACTAAAATATGTCTATGGTTAACTAATTGCCTGGCTCCAGGAATGGTCGAAGCCATACCCAATCGAAAAAGGATGTTATCCAAACGCATCTCAAGTAGTTGTAGTAAAACCTGCCCTGTTGACCCTTTGGCTTTTCCAGCTATACGAACATATCTAAGCAATTGTCGCTCTGTCAGACCATAATGAAAACGCAATTTTTGTTTTTCTTCTAGACGAATACGATATTGAGATCTTTTCCCGGAACGCGATTGGTTTCTAAGATCACTTCCCGGTCTAGGTCTTTTACTAGTTAGTCCCGGTAAAGCTCCCAGACGGCGTATTTTTTTGAAACGAGGCCCTCGGTAACGAGACATAAAGACTCCCCCCCCTTTTTTTTATTTATTTTATTGAAATTTCATTTTACAGAATAAACCTAAGTCAGACTGAACTAAACGATAAACGAAGATAAATCTACTGAAGTACTACAAAGAAGAATGATGAATTGTATCAATATCCGGATTATTTTGTATATATAGGAAGTTAAGGATCCTTTTCTTGATTTGTTCTGTAGAGATTTCACTGCTCCAATCAGTTTTTTATTCATAGTTGTAAGTTCCCACGACATAATAGATCGGTGACCCGACATTTGTAAAAGAAAAAAGGGAGGAGTCTTTTCAATATTCCTTGATCTCAAGGAGACATTATCAATCATGGAAAAAATCGGACAAATAGAGAAAAGCCGGCTATCGGAATCGAACCGATGACCATCGCATTACAAATGCGATGCTCTAACCTCTGAGCTAAGCGGGCTCACATAACAGAAATAGTACATAGGAATTCGGTAAACTATCGGAATCTTAACTATATAATAATTAATATTAATATAATAATTAATATTAATATAATAATTAATATTAATAGAATGAAGAATCGAATTCTATTCCATTAAAAATGATTAATTAATATCATAAGAATATTCTTATATATTATAATATAACTATAACTATATAGAATTTTTATTGAAAATTCGAGTGATTTATATTATCATTCTATTAATTCTTATTATATTTTCTATTATTATTAGATTAGAAATTTTATTATTAGAAATTTCTATTTCTTTGATTTCGAATTTTTTTTCTTTAAATGCAAAATATTACATTTGAAATAATTATATATAACTATATCCATATTAGTTATAGCAGATTCTATTAATTCTAAATTCTATTAGATTAGAGCGGATCGGTCCTAAGGAAAGGATAAGATAAGAATGCAATTCAGATCATAATGAGACATTCCTCTGGTTTCATTCGGAAAGGGAGGAGATAGGACGAAAAAAAAAGAAGAATGAATATCGACCGTTCCAGTATTCCCAATCGCGCGGGAAAAATGAGAGGGAGAGAGACATGTATATGTGGGATATATCCATCCATATTGAATTGTAGATACATCAATGATAGAATCATTTCCGATTGGACCAAATACTGGCCCACCGATAGAGATGAAATAAGATGGGTAAGAAATAGGAGCAGACACTTTTTCGATATAGGAATCAGTATCTAATGAATTCAAGGGTTCCAACATAAGAGGGGGGATCACAATGAGATCTCGGCCTCATAAGGGGGATATGGCGAAATTGGTAGACGCTACGGACTTGATTGGATTGAGCCTTGGTATGGAAACCTACTAAGTGGTAACTTCCAAATTCAGAGAAACCCTGGAATTAAAAATGGGCAATCCTGAGCCAAATCCTGTGTTCAGAAAACAAGGGTTCAGAAAGCGAGAATCAAAAAAGGATAGGTGCAGAGACTCAATGGAAGCTGTTCTAACAAATGGAGTTGACTGCATTGGTAGAGGAATCGAATCCTTCTATCGAAACTACAGAAAAGATGACCCTGTATACGT